AAAAATATTTGATTCGTAGAAATGAGAAAACGGATCCTTTGCTCTGATGTCTCAAACCACCCTATTCCTTTGTTTCTTATGATGTTTTTGAAAAATGGAATTTAATCCGCTTTTCAAGCAAAAGAGTAAAAGTCCAATTATTTGAAGAATTTTTCTTTTATAAGTTATAAGTTGAAGTTAATTGAATATGAATAATAGAAGAAGTTCTATTTGCTCAATGAATTATTTCCCTCTACCCCTCCTTTGTTTGTCCACTACTTCTTATGAATCTAAACAAAAGAATTTCTATAGACCCGGAAAAGAAGAAATAGTAATCTTTGATGAACAGGATAAAAATCATTATTATTTCGATACAAGACGACACAGGAGAAAGGGTAGAAAATCCTTTCTCTTGTGTCGAATAGAAGATTAGGAGGACTCGTAATCCCCCCTCTCCTAGAAGTATTTATTCTTCCTTTCATTTGTCCCGTCTTGCCTTGTATCCTTCCTTTTTTGTAGGCCTATTGTCTAGTACTAGAAATGGGATACAAGTAATGAATTCCGGACCCCCCGCAAAAACAGTATAAACAAAGCAAGTAAAGGGATTTAAATAATTTTTTGATCATACCTTACATAACATAATTATATTGATCAACAAGAATTCCGCGCTTTTTACTAACTTGATGTTAAGTAATCTCTGGATCTAGAAATTCATTTCGTACAATTGAACCTTTTCAAACTGTTTCTTTTTAAGAACCAAAAAGATTTGTGCCAAAATAACGGATGCAAAGAAGAATAAAAGACCTTGGACGCGTAATGGATCTTGAAGCACTATTTCCGCATCTCCCTGACCAAAACCTCCCACGTTTGGATTGCTTGTTAATGGTTGATCAAGCTTGATGGATTCCCCCTCTGAAACAAGAAGTTCTGGTCCTGGAGGTATAATATCAACTACTTGGTGTCCATCCGATGCATCCACTATGGTTATTTCATATCCCCCCTTTTCTTTACGTCCTATTCTGCTTACTATACCTGCGGATGTAGCATTATAAACTGTATTGTTACTCTTGCTCCCATCAGGATAAATCTGACCCCTTCCCCTGTTCCCACCTACATATATCGGATATTTTAAGAAGTGAACGTCTTTCTTCGTAGTGGGGTCGGGGGAAAGAATGGGAAAGATGATTTCACTATATTTCTGACCTGGAACAGGACCTATCACAAGAATATTTCTTTTATTTGGACGATAACTCTGAAAAGAAAGATTTCCCATTTTTTCTTTCACTTCAGGAGAAATACGATCGGGGGGGGCTAATTCGAATCCCTCGGGTAAAATAAGAACAGCCCCCACATTTAAAGACCCTTTTTTACCATTAGCAAGAACTTGTTTCAGTTGCATATCATAAGGAATTCGAACAACTGCTTCAAATACAGTATCAGGGAGTACAGCTTGTGGAACTTCAATATCCACAGGCTTATTAGCTAAATGGCAATTGGCACATACAATTCGCCCCGTTGCTTCTCGTGGATTTTCATAACCTTGCTGCGCAAAAATGGGATATGCATTTGAAATGGATGCTCGAGTTATTACATATATCATGATCAATACAGAAATAGATCGAGTCATCTGTTCCTTTACCCAAGAAAAAGTATTTCTATTTTGCATGGTACAATCATTGATCCCGGAATTTCTACAATAAATTAGATAGGTAGCTAGTATAGTTCCCTATCCACGAATCTGCCATTGTACGGAAATAATTGTACTGGAATATAGGACGAATACCTTGAAGAGGTAGAAATATAAAGAATAAGTAAAATGCTTTCTTTATACACGTTATACACGAAGAAAAATTCTGATTTGATTGATATCGGGAGATCAAATAAGTTCTTCATTCATTCATTGAATGATAAATTACTACAAGCGAAGGAGATACCCGATTTAAAAAATGGAAGATCCAATATTTCACAATTGTATCTAGAATAACTGGAAAAGTGGAAACAAGACCAGATATAATTTGATCATTATGAGCCAGTCCAAAATCGTTGTAGATCGAACCAATCATGAGTTCCCAACCATGGGTCGAGTGAAATCCGATCCATAAATCCGTAACTAAAAGAATCGAAAAAGCTTTTATTGTGTCACTTAAGTTATAGAGGAATTCCTGAACCCAAGAATTAAGAATGACAAGTTCTGCATTACCCAGAATAAAATAACCACTTAGAATAGTGAAACAGATTATATTTGTCGAGAAATGCAAAATTATATGGAGATGATATTCATTGTGTGTTTTGACCAATTGTATCGTTTCCTTGTGTATTTCTATAGGAAGCTTTTGTATACGTGTCTCCGGGTATTCCTTTATCATTTCATTCAACAAGAGGAGTTCCTTTAATTCTAGGAATTTTTCTAGAACATTTTTCTCTTGAATATCATTTAAAAAAGTTTCGGATTGCCTAGTATTCCACCAATTAGTAACCCAAAGTTCCAAACTTTTATTAAATGATAGAGAGACCCACCAGGGCAAAAATATTATAGATGCAAGATATGGGAGGGAAGTCAATGCTTTCTTTTTTTTCATTTATTATCTGTGAATTGTTAATGAACTGCTTCATTCGTCAACTCTATCTGATATTTCTCTAAAGTACGAGTTATAAGTTATATAACAAGGTATCGAACCCAGGGATCTATTTCCATTTTTGTGTAAGAATTTAGTCCTTGGATCTAGAAGGAATATGGAAAAGGAAATTAGCAAGTTCCTTCCCTCATGCTGGGAAAACATTCATTCTTCATTTCAAAATACTTCAATTGGTACTCGCAAGAAATAGGCTAATTCTGCAGCTTTTTGTTCAATTTCTCGTGGAGTAAAATTCTCATCAGTACGAGTCAAGGGAATGGTTCCTTGGCCTCTGATTTCCATATAAAGAACACGACGAGGAAAAATACCCTCTTTAACCTCCATTCTGATTGATTGGATATCTTTCAGAAAGAAGCGAAGGAAGATTCGACGATTTATTCCGGGGAATCCCCAACGAAAAATACACATTATTCCTTCTTTTCTATCGAATCGGTCATAACCACTACCCACATTCCATGAAATTGTACACCACAAATAGGAACTAATAAATAGACCCGCGATCCCATAAAAAGACATCACGATCCCTTGTGGAAAAAAAATGATTTGGTTAGATGGAAATCCTGATATCAGATTCCTACCAAGATAACTGGAAGTTCCAACCACTAAAAATCCCAGTGAACCTAAAAGAAGGATACAGGCCCAGAAAAAATTACTTGTTTTTCGAGACCCTGTTATTAGTTCTATCCATATATGTTCTGATCGCCAGTTCATACTATATTAGATCTAGTTGCATTCGATTGGAATTGAGAGAATAACCAAAATGAATTTGACTTTTCTTGATGCCGAAATAACTTTCATCAACTAGTACTATTCTGATATGAACCATTAGAAGTAATTGGTTAGATACATTGACTTTCTATTATAAATTAGAAAAATATTCGCGGATCATTTTTAACCCACTATACCCACCCGCATATACATGCATTTATGCAGATATAATGTATCCGCATGCATAACAGTTCTTTCATTTGTGTTCGGAAAAAGTCACATATCCTACCATATTACACTAAAGAAATAGCTTATTATGATCCAGTGTTGAAAAAAATTGATGCAATTTTGTCCCGTCGGATCTAGACAATCTTATTTTTTTGGACATGAAGAAATAAAGAAGCCATTGCAATTGCCGGAAATACTAGGCCCACTAAAGGAACAAAAATAGAGGGTAAGTTAAGATCTGTCATGGAATGAGTACCTCAATTTAATATTTTATTTTTACCTATTATAAAGATATCTTATGATAAGTATATCTATTATAAAAAATAGTAAGTGTAAGTAATAAATAATATTAATAAATAATATTAAGTAGTTAATAAGTGCAAGGAATGGGGAATTAAGTGTACCTATTTCTCTTTCTACACGAATATGATGATACGCTTGAATAAATTTTCTTATTATTCTCCTATCCTCATATTCTTTCTATCTTTCGAATAAGGAGTTTCTTATTAATATTAAATATTGAATTATTTCTAAATTACATTATTAAGTGCGTGACTTTAACTAAACTAATTCAATCCAACAAACGGAGATTCCTAGTAAAAAGGGGGATTTCCTGGTAGATATAGAAATCCACTTCTATTCTATATTTTCTTTCGATATATATTTTTTATTCAAGGGAAAGAAACCGTGTAGCTGAAATAACTCACTCAGAACACCTTTTAAAGGATTACGTGGTACGATTAGGTCGAATAAACCCTTATGGAATGAATACTCAGCCGCTTGTGAACCATCGGGTACTATTTTATTCAATGTTTGTTCAATTACTCTTTTACCCGCAAATGCAATGTAGGCATTGGGTTCAGCAATAATAACATCTCCCAACATACCAAAACTGGCTGTTACTCCACCGGTTGTAGGAGATGTAAGGATTGATACGTAGAATAACTTTTTATTTGATTGATAATTAGATGAAGCAGAAGATATTTTAGCCATTTGCATCAAGCTCAAACTTCCTTCTTGCATGCGTGCTCCTCCAGAAGCACACACAATAATGACAGGTAGAGATCGATTAGTAGCATACTCGATCAAACGGGTTATTTTCTCGCCTACTACAGATCCCATACTACCCCCCATGAACTGAAAATCCATAACCCCAATTGCTATGGGAATGCTATTTAGTTGACCTATGCCTGTTTGAACAGCTTCAGTTAACCCTGTCCTTCTTTGATAAGAATGGATACGATCTCTATAAGGTTCCTCCTCTGAATGAAATTCAATGGGATCCATAGAGACCATATCTTCATCCATAGGATCCCAAGTGCCCGGATCAATCAAAAGTTCGATTCTATCTGAACTACTCATTTTCAAATGATATCCACACTGTTCACAAATATTCATTTTTGACCTAAAAAATTTTTTATAATTTAATCCATAACAATTTTCGCATTG